AATCTTCTTTGTCCCTATTTTATTTATTTTATTGTTTTTATTTGTATCGAATTATGAAATTTTTTTTTTATAGGAATTCTCTTGTTGAGACCCTATGAATCAATCGAAACCTCAGATTCATACTAGAACCACGATGTTGAATAAAGCCCCCAAGCTAAGCCCAAAGGTTCTCTGAGTAAGAACCGTTTGATCATCACCACGTATTCAATTATCAATTAATAGATTTAATGACTAAAAATTCGGAATTTTATTTGTCCATTGGTCAAAATAAACAAATAAACAGAAACCCAATTTTTAAGGAAGAAAACCCTTTTGATTTATAATGATAAAATCAATCTTTTACATTTTTTTGAATCCAGTCGCGAGGTATAAATAGTAGGTATGAATCATAGTTCAAATATTTCTCGATCTATTCCATATATTCCGTGCTCCAGATAAAAAAAATGAATATCCGACGAAGCAGAACTCATCTCTCTCAAGATGACAGACCCATTCTCTGTACTATCAATAGGATCAATTATAACAAGTCACACACTCATATTCCGGAAATACAGAAACAAAAGAATTTCACGGTCGAACTGCCAGAATAGACTAGAAATGAGAGTCCTAAGTAATTCATTTTGGATTGAAAAGCCAGGACTTCATGATTTTTATGGACCTAATTCATTGAAATTCCATCTAGTAAAACGGAAGAATTATAAATCTCCAAAATAATAGATAGGAATACCGCAAATAGAGCCATTGCGACCCCCATCAAAGGGGTAGTTCCCCACCCAGGAGCCACTTTCCCGTATTCTGAATTCAATGGTTTCAATAAACTCCCTGCATTAGTTCGTCTTGGACCAGATCTAGAACTATCCTCAACGGTTTGTGTAGCCATAAATCCTATTGCATTGGTTGAGATCGGTTGACTTTGTATACTATTCCGTTGTAAATAAAGGATCTTATCATAGATCCGTTATAGTTTTGAAATTTGATAATAATGGAAACAGCAACCTTAGTTGCCATCTTTATATCTGGTTTACTTGTAAGTTTTACCGGGTACGCCTTATATACCGCTTTTGGGCAACCCTCTCAACAACTACGAGATCCATTCGAGGAACACGGGGACTAAATGGAAGTAAAGTAATGAGCCTCCCAATATGGGAGGCTCATTACTTTACTTCCATTTAGATAAAGATAATGTAAGATAATGAAAAATCATTTCGCCTTTTTAGTCGGAACCTTAGGCGGCTCTCGAAAAAATATAGCGAAAAAAATTATTCCTAGAGTCGAGACTAAGAGGAATGTATAAACCAATGCTTCCATAAATTGATCGTGGTTTACAATTATAGCTTCCACACCTGTTCATTTGGGATCATCTCCCAGATTAAGAAAGGACAAGAGTCAAAAGTCAAAGAAAGGGCGGTGATTCAAATCAACATTTCTCTGGTACTCTATGTCAAAGTTAAATAATAAAAATATAATAGAGGCAAAAGATACAAGAGCAGTATTGTATCAGACGACTTGTCTCCTTGTAGTTGGATCTCCAAGTTTTTGGAATGCTCCAAATTCCACTTGAGCATCCAAATCTGGGTCAATACCAGCAAAAACATCTCTGAACAAGGTTCTAGCACCATGCCAAATGTGTCCGAAAAAGAAGAGCAAAGCAAACGAAGCATGTCCAAAAGTGAACCAACCCCTTGGGCTGCTACGAAAAACACCATCCGATTTCAAAGTAGCACGATCTAATTCAAAAATTTCACCCAATTGAGCACGTCTAGCATATTTTTTCACAGTAGCAGGATCACTATAACTGACTCCATCGAGTTCGCCGCCATAGAACTCAACAGTTACTCCTACTTGTTCGACACTATACTTAGATTCCGCCCTTCTAAAGGGAACATCGGCTCTTACAATTCCGTCTCCGTCTACCAAAACTACTGGAAATGTTTCAAAAAAAGTAGGCATACGGCGTACAAAAAGCTCACGCCCTTCTTTATCTCTAAAGATAGGATGTCCTAACCATCCAACCGCTATTCCATCCCCATTGTCCATCGAGCCCGCTCTAAATAAACCTCCTTTTGCTGGATTATTGCCAATGTAATCATAAAAAGCTAATTTTTCTGGAATTTTAGACCAAGCTTCTGATAAACTCTGATTTTCATCTAGTCCGGCACCAACCCTTCGATATATTTCTTGCTGGAAGTATCCTTGATCCCATTGATAACGAGTGGGACCAAATAATTCGATTGGGGTAGTTGCGGAGCCATACCACATCGTTCCAGCAACAACAAAAGCTGCAAAAAAGACAGCAGCGATACTACTGGAAAGGACAGTTTCAATATTACCCATACGTAATCCTTTGTATAGGCGTTGGGGGGGGCGGACACTAAGATGGAATAGGCCCGCTAATATGCCCAATGTACCTGCTGCAATATGATGAGAGGCTATTCCTCCCGGAACAAAAGGATCAAAACCCTCTACCCCCCACGCAGGATTTACAGATTGGACTTTTCCGGTTAGTCCATAAGGATCAGATACCCATATTCCAGGACCATACAAGCCTGTTACATGAAATGCACCAAACCCAAAGCAAGCTAATCCTGAAAGAAATAAATGAATTCCAAAGATCTTGGGCAAATCCAAAGAAGGTTTTCCTGTACGTTCATCACAGAATATTTCTAGATCCCAATATACCCAATGCCAGATAGCCGCCAAGAAGCACAAACCAGAAAACACAATATGTGCCCCGGCCACACCCTCGTAACTCCAAATACCCGGATTCGTTATAGTCCCTCCTGTGATACTCCAGCCGCCCCACGAATTGGTTATTCCTAAACGAGTCATGAAGGGTATAACGAACATACCCTGTCTCCACATTGGATCAAGAACGGGGTCAGAGGGATCAAAAACGGCTAATTCATATAGAGCCATTGAACCGGCCCAACCAGCAACGAGAGCTGTATGCATTATATGTACAGAAATCAACCGACCGGGATCATTCAATACGACGGTATGAACACGATACCAAGGCAAACCCATGGAAATACCCCTTTATCAAAGAAAAATAGACACTATGTAACTTTATCGCATTGGAAAAAGACTATGCTATGGACCTCTCCCTTTCAGTGGATTATTTTGGAACAAGGGTTCATATTATTGAATATTGAATTCCATTTCTTTCGTTGGGAATAATGGAACAATTCTGTTCATAGGAACAAAGATAAGCAGATCTATTCTATACCCGATAAGTACCAATACGCAATGGGGGATTGGTCCCATTTTCTATGAGCGAATGCGTAGATACTTGTTCATCATTCGAAGAGCCCGACCCATTTGTAATAATTTTCCCTTATTAATTTCGTCTTACTATTTGGTAATATCCAGGGATAAAAATATTACGTTTCCACATCAAAGTAAAATATAGTACTTAACCCCCTTTCTTTCAGTTGATGCCTATTGGTGTTCCAAAAGTACCTTTTCGGAGTCCTGGAGAGGAAGATGCAATTTGGGTTGACGTATAGTGCGACTTGTCAGACATATTGGGTCATATGGGATTTCCCCGTTCTCTCCCCCGATCGAGATACCCTCTGTTTCGCCCAAAAAAGATTGTTTGAACCATCAATAATTTGGAGCGTGAAATGCAATTAGATCCATTTTTGAGGGGGTCGAAATCAATATTAATATTATCAATTATCAAAATTTATGGTTGGCTTGGTTGGACCAATCCAATAAAATGAAGTATCCAGGCTCCGTTCAGAAAATACCCAATTGGTAATATATGTATGATTACCACTTGTATCATAAGTGATTACTTGATAGCATATGGGCGATCTCAAACTGCCAATCAATGAAATAATATTATGACTACATCGCGTATTTGTTGTAAGAAAGGCACGAAATGAATTGAAAAAAGTAAAAGTGGTATTGGGAGCATTTGTCCTATATGTGCAAATTGAAATCGGGCAGATATTTACCCGGAGTAGAACATAAACCTAAAATAATTGAGGAGGCCCATTCAGGAACAAGAAAATTACATCGTAATTTGGATTCGATTTCGATGAAACAATACATCAATGAGAGGTTAATTCGATAAGTTTAGTGGATTCTTTTATTTTTTAAAAAGATTCGAGCAAAAAAAATCTTTCTTAAAAAAAAATCGAAGAAAAAGCCCCTTCATTAGGAGGTAGAAAAGTCCTACTATAAAAAAAGTAAAGGAGGGTAGAATCAATACAATACATTGATTCTTTTTTTTTGAACCGTATGCATCCAAAGGCGCGTGTACGGTTCCTAAGGGATAAAATTTTGTCCTAATCAACCGACTTCATCGAGAAAGATTACTTTTTTTAGGTCAAGAAGTTGATAGCGAGATCTCAAACCAACTTATTGGCCTGATGGTATATCTCAGTATAGAGGATGAGACCAGAGATCTTTATTTGTTTATAAACTCCCCCGGCGGGTGGGTAATACCCGGAGTCGCAATTTATGATACTATGCAATTTGTGCCACCAGATGTGCATACAATATGCATGGGATTAGCCGCTTCAATGGGATCTTTCATCCTGGTCGGAGGAGAAATTACGAAACGTATAGCATTCCCTCACGCTCGGCGCCAATGAGTTTTTTGTTTGAAAGAAAAAAGAAAACTATGCCTTCGCCATATTTAATATTTTAATATAAATAAGAATTTGTAAGATAATATTTAAGTAATAATAGCATGGCACTTCGAGTTCGATATGAACAAACCATTATTGTTTTTTCAGAACATGGGATTATATATCGGGCGAGTAATATGAGACAAAGGGTATTTATGATTTGATCTTATCTATCCGGGCTTCATTTCAGCGTCACAAACTTTTATTTTTCACGCCAGAAGCCTCTTTCCAATATTTATGTTATGAAATATGAAAGAATACTCAAATGAAAAAAAAAACAAGATCATTTTTTTTTTTACTTTTTTTATTTGATCGGATCAAAAAGAAACTTTGGGATTGCTGAATCACATATGAGATAAATCATAAATATAGAAAGCAACGGAACCATCATAGTATTTTTGAACTCCCACGAAAAGAAGGGTGGTAAATGGATCACTTAACGATTTGGGTCTGATGGATCCTATTTCGTTTTTTGCTCAACGAACGTAAAAAGTCCATTGTGGAGCCGTATGCAATGCACAAAAAATGCCTGTACGGTTGTTCAATTATATATATATACTTATTTTTTCTTGTTATTCTTTAATCTTTTTGCTTTTTGCCTAGTCCAATCAATCGTACGAGATCGCGGAAACATTCATTATGTTATATCATCAGGGTAATGATCCATCAACCTGCGAGTTCTTTTTATGAGGCACAAACAGGAGAATTTGTCCTAGAAGCGGAAGAACTTCTGAAACTACGCGAAACCCTCACAAGGGTTTATGTACAAAGAACGGGTAACCCCTTATGGGTTGTATCCGAAGACATGGAAAGGGACGTTTTTATGTCAGCAACAGAAGCCCAAGCTCATGGAATTGTTGATCTGGTAGCGATCGAAAATGCCGGGGATTTCACGTAAATCTGCGATTCCATCCATTTCGAACCATAATTTGGATGAATCTAAATTGAATATTTTATCTGCGTAAAGTAAAAAAAAAAAAAAGAAAATAGAAAGAATTCATAATCATCTGGTTAGGATTGATCTAAACCAGCCCATTTTCTATACCATTAAGTATGCCAACTATTAAACAACTTATTAGAAACACAAGACAGCCAATAAAAAATGTAACAAAATCCCCCGCTCTTCGGGGATGTCCTCAGCGTCGAGGAACATGTACTCGGGTGTATGTGCGACCCGTTCAGATCATGAGCCGGAACAAAATAAAGTACAATTTTTTCCAGTATCAATGACCAGTACCAATGAATAGGATAGGATAGAAGAATTCCAATCAATATAGAAAAAAACCTCCATTGCGTATCAAATTTATGGTTTCTATTGGTGCAAATCCAATCACCTCAATTGGAGATGAAAAGCAATTCCCCAGTGGTAGCAAATGGTTATCCATTAAGCGGGGGAAATCATATTTAAGAAGCAAAAGAATTAGGCTCCTACTCTTGCAAGAACGGACTATACAGGGTCAGCTACCTAGCCAACCTTTGTAATTAAATACCGTTACTGTATGGGTAGATCTCATTGTGAAAAGACTTATTACTGTACAATTCATGGGTAGAGTCAAAGAATGTGAACTGTACAAGTTACTAATAACATTGATTAATGGTGGAAGGGGCTCCGGTGTATAGAGAGGACCTCACCGTTTAAGAAGTAGCCATAGAAACGATGGAACCCACTATTTATTTATCCATTTACCTTTACTATTTATTGATACTTTATACTATACTCAACTTGAGTTACAATTTAGTATTTTTTTTGTTGATACCTAGTATCAATACAATTTCTTATTTCGAGGTTAAATGCCTGGAAAAATGGTGGTTGGGAAGGTCATAGTAGCAAAAGCCATTGGAATTTTTTTTTTATACATTGGAAGAATCCGTTTTGTTATTAATAGACCAGGAAAGGGAAAAAGAATAACTGAAAGAAAATAAATCAATTAGTTATTCATCAAAGTTTAATTTGATTCAATGACCAGAATTAGACGAGGGTATATAGCTCGGAGACGTAGAATAAAAATTCGTTTATTTGCATCAACCTTTCGAGGGACTCATTCACGACTTACTCGAAATACTATTCAACAGAAAATGAGAGCCTTGAGTTCTGCTCATCGGGATAGGGGCAGGCAAAAGAGAAATTTTCGTCGTTTGTGGATTACTCGGATAAATGCAGCAATTCGTGAGATTGGGGTATCCTATAGTTATAGCAGATCCATACATGATCTGTATAAGAGACAGTTGCTTCTTAATCGTAAAATACTTGCACAAATAGCCATATCAAATACAAATTGTCTTTACATGATTTCCAATCAGATCCTTAAATAAGAAGATTAGAAGGAATCCACCGTAATGATTTAAGTGGGGCCCCGGAGAATGAGCTCCGGGAAGGTAGAGTAGAAATTAATATAAATAAGAGAAATATAGTAAAAATGAATCAACACATTAAAAAAAGAAGCCATTTTTTCTTATGATGTGACAATCCAATCGGGGTTCTCCAATTTTTCGAACAAAATATAAATCTGAGTTGGGGTTCATATTGAAATTTTGATTCAAGTGCAATTGAGGAATAGCCTATCTATTTATTTCTAATTCGAGGACCCGTGGTTCTAGGAGTCGATTCAGTTCTCTCAAATTGTTTCTCGTTATTAAGAAAGGGTAACAAAGATAAAATACGAGCTTGCTTTATAGCAATAGTAATTAATCGTTGTTGTTTCAAAGTCAATCTATTCACTCGTCTAGATAATATTTTTCCTTGTTCACTAATAAATCGACTAATTAAACTCATGTTTCTATAATCAATTCGATCCCCCGATCCAATTGGGGGCAAACGCCTACGAAAAGATCGCTTGGATTTAAGAAAAAGTCGCTTGGATTTATCCATGGTTTATTCCTTATCTTTTAAATCGTATTTCTTAATTCGAATTTCATTTGCGATCCTACCAAAATAGGATGAAATAGGATTGGGTTGTTTTATTTTGATAATTTATTATTAAATTTTTATATTAATATTTTATTATTATGTAATTTATTGCTGTTCCTTGGAGGGGTTACAAACGCGTTACATTTTCTCTATTTCTTTATCTCCCCATGAATCGTATGCTTGTAACAATAGGGACAAAATTTTCTCAATTCCAATCGACTAGGCGTATTGTGTCGATTCTTTTGAGTAATATATCTGGAAATGCCCCGCGATTCCTTATTAATATCGTTTCGGACACAACTGTTACATTCCAAAATAACCTTTACTCTGACATTTTTACCCTTGGCCATAAACCCCCTTTTTTTTTTATTCACCTAACTCTTCTATTTTCGAAACGAAGAAGAAAAAAAGAAGTTGCTGACTCGAAACCCGATTATTAAATATTTCATTGCAATCAAATCAATAGAGAATATAAGTAATACGATGATTTCTAACTATCCATTAGTTATAGTATTTCATTTAAGTATCCTGTATGCGTTTGTTGTCCGCGACTTTTATTATTTACTTTACATTTTTGTTCTCCCTCTATTAATTCAGCGTGAACCTGAGTTTCGTTGCGGATGAATCTTTTTTGATTCTTTCTCTTTCCTTCTTTTTTATCCTAAAAAACTGAAAGAAAGAACAAAACAAAAAGGGTTAGTCACAGATAATTTATTCTATCTATAATCTTCTTCATCCCCAACTAGAATGAAAAAAAGGGGAATGTTAACGCATCTGGGAATAAACGATTAATCTCTATCAATAGGCCTGCTAAAGACCCGAACCATAGAGTGCTTAACACAGGTGCCACGGAGAGATATGTTTTAAAATCTCGCATTGAAAATCCTCCTTTTTTATTGTAATACATATATGATCAGATACACATGTCGTTGTTGATGATATTTTACTTTCTTTACAACAGAAAAAAGTGTCCACTCACTTTATTTTCTGAACATTACCGATTTTTATATTTATATTTTTTATTATATTGTTAATTATATTATATCTATTTGATCGATTTGATTCTTTTTTCTTTTATTATATGTTATATTGTTATATAAGACGAAAAAGAAATGACAAGAGCAATTGTATATCAATGGGAGAAATCACGATGTGGAAAACAAGATGGGGATTCTCTACAATGACACTATAGGCCAATTGAAAGGGATGTAGCGCAGCTTGGTAGCGCGTTTGTTTTGGGTACAAAATGTCACGGGTTCAAATCCTGTCATCCCTATCTATTACTTCTCCCATGTGCAGTAATGAAGGATCCATTGAGATCAATAAAAATTAGACATACATAACATAATGCTTTATCATACTATATGTATCCAAAGTGGGGGTTACAAATAAAATTCTTTTATTTACATACAGCCCTTTATATTGGGATAAGAAAGAAAGCGCTCTTAGTTCAGTTCGGTAGAACGCGGGTCTCCAAAACCCGATGTCGTAGGTTCAAATCCTACAGAGCGTGCTTCTGTTCTTCTTGGGTCGAATTACAAGTAAATAACTTTACTAACTAGAGCAGCAACCCTAATTTGACCTCCTCCTTTCTTTAATCCGCAGGAGGTCAATAAAAAAAAGAGATGTTATTTAAAAAGAGATGAGCTCTTACTTAATCAAAGGTCCAACTGATCGCCGCGTCTGTATTGCAAATACGCAGTTACGAATAATCCAGCCAAAGTAATAGGAATTAGGCCTAACACGATTCCAAATAGTAAAACTTCAATCATTTTTTGATTTTTTTTGAAAAGGTAGGTAAAAAAAAAGGGGGGGTAATATCTATCTCTAAATAGTAATCCAAATCGCCCACGAATCTCAATAATCAAGAATTACAATTCACATGGGAAGGAACTATGGACTACCTGGATATCTCACAAAAACATTTTTATGAATTGAATTGTTCATTCAATCAATTTCAAATAAGACGTATCTTGCTCAGACCAATAAATAGAGCTGAGGTTATAGTTAAAGCCGCCAGTAGAAAACCGAAATAACTAGTTATAGTAGGCATGAAGGAACTAAATGGGATACGTTCTATTTATACATATGTTTATTTATGAAACACTTACCTAAGTTTCTTATCTTGAAAAATATAAGATAATAAAAAGACCAATTGACAAAATGAGTCCCAATTGAATTGAAAGCTTTTGATTTCATTTATCATTCATTATTCATTTCATTATAGACAGCACAAACAATAGTGACAGAAATCAAAAAAAATTGATCCTCTTTGACATCTATTCATCCTACGATTCTGACTCAACCGATTTCTCGAGCAACTCTTGAATAAAGTATCTTGAATAAAGGAATGTCAAAATAACATGGAACTTCATTTCTAAATTAAAAATGAAACTCTCTTTAAATTAAATGAAATCCTATTTTCAATCATTTATATTTTCAATAAAAATATTAT